GATCGAGTGAAAAATCCTATTGTTTTGGTTGTGGACTCAAGGGTTCAGGTTCAAACATGTTCTTTGAAGAAATATATGAGTTCTATTATAATAGAAAAAAATATGTTTTTTTTATTCCATTTAAGTAAATCGAGAAAAGGAAAAACATAATAAGAAATGACACTCCTATCATAGGAATGGAAATAGCCTTGTTGCTGCTTCAATAACAAGCATTTTCGTTTTCAAATCAAATAAATCATTTGATCTATGATTCATTGGAACAGGGAATGGCCTGGCTAGGTACTGGCCAGGCCGGGGGAATAAAAGAAAGAACTTTTCGGACGAAATCAAAGAGGGACTCTTTCTATTGGAGATATCTGTTTCGAATCATTATCTAAAGGGAATTGATGATTGATCAAATTCGTCTATATTTATAGAATAAAGAAAGATAAGGAAAAACTTTTATCAACCTTTACTTCACGCGTCACATATGAATTATCCTTTTAAAATTGGGAGAGATGGCTGAGTGGACTAAAGCGGCGGATTGCTAATCCGTTGTACGAATTATTTGTACCGAGGGTTCGAATCCCCCTCTCTCCGTTTCTTCTGATCACTTGATATTTCCCTTTCGAATTCGAAAAAATCTCTAACCCCCTTTCTCATAGTTAAATGTATGGAATGGAGAAAGAAAATCCTAAGAAAATTCAGAAATCGAGCAAGGAAAAACCCCTGATTTTTTTATTCATCACGTCCAGGATTACGTCCTGGATCATTAGATAGGAATCCGAAGATGAAGAGAGAAACAAAGAATATCACTACTGTGTAAACGAAGAGTTTGAGAGTAAGCATTACACAATCTCCAAGATCATTTTGGGGGAAATAGGGGAATAGATTCTCCATTTTTGTACCACATATTCCGTTTTGACACCAAGAAAAGAAGCGGTTTCTAGAAAACATAAGGAATTTGCAGGAATGAATTTGTAATAAGATTCTGATTCTTTCGTTAACAAAATGATCTCTCATACCTACAATTAGGTATTGTAGGGACCATACATAGGGTCTTCGACCCCCAGAAGGAATGAAGAAATGAGGTGATTCCGATTCATCTCGGTTATCCAAAAGAATTTCCATGTTTGAGTCGAGGGTTCATTATCTGATCTTATCAACTCTTAAGAATATCATTTTTTTTTTATCGAATAAATCATGAATGTTTCTAAGACAGTATTAAAGATCTCATCGAAAACTTACAGCAGCTTGCCAAACAAGGGCTAAGAGAAAAAAGAGCACAGGTATGACTGGCATAACATCTACGATTGGATTGAAAAAAGCATAAGCTTCGGGCAATTTGGCGAAGAAAAAGCTACTCGAATGAAGGGCAGAATTAAGACAGATCAAACTAAAGATATTAAGCATAACAAACATTTTGTTCTTGGAGAAAATTTCATTATTATTGGGTTATTGATATAAGGGGAAAATGAAGAAAGAAGGGAAAGTAGGCCGCAAAATCTTTCTTTTTCTTTGAACTCCCTCAATCAAAAATCCTTCAATTCTCAAATGAGAATAGAAGGAATCATACCTTACATACAATATCTTAATTGAATTATATGTAATGATCAATAAATTCATTTTGATTCTACATCTACATGTGTAGAATCATAGCAACAACCAATTCAATAGATATTGGGGCTGGAATTGACGAACAACCAATACCGATATTAGTGTTTATCGGTGTCGAATAGAAATAAAAATGGGGCGTGGCCAAGTGGTAAGGCAACGGGTTTTGGTCCCGTTACTCGGAGGTTCGAATCCTTCCGTCCCAGACCAATTCTATCATAACAAAGATTGTTCTTTTTAAGAATCTTCTGTTTAAGGGTGTAATGTTGGATACAATGTGATCCAATCTTTCTTTGTGATTTCTAATGATTCTTCTATAGAATCATATCTTCCCTTTCGATTTTGTTTCTCACAAACAAACGGATCGAGTATCAATGACATGTGGATGGAAATAAATATCTTTTTTGATATAGGTAGGATGGGAACAAAGATCAAAGTGAAATTCAAAAAAAAAAAACTGGGTGGGCCATTCAGCGTATGTTCGCCCCCTCGCCCATATTCATATTGAAGGTTAGTTAGTCATTTGGATAAACTTTATGCCCCATATCTATGATATTTGGATTCTCACATGATGCATTCTGAGTCGAAATGCGAAATAAAAGAGAAGTCTCTACCTTCCCTAAAGTAAATATAAATAAAGATAGGGTAGACAAAATGACTAATTCTATGTGGATCCTGAATCCTAAAAAACAGGGGGGTTCTTGGTATTAATTCCATCGCTGGAATTAAAGCTCCTGAGACTGGGGTGGGACAAAATCAAACAAAATAGTAACAACGAATTGATATGAACCCATTTTGCTTTGTACTTATACAAGACAGGATAGCATCCCATAAGAAGATCCTTTTAAATTGGCTTTGGATATCATTCATGATCCCCATGGAATTCGTGTCGATATGAGTTAATCCGCAAAGGAAAGGAAGGCATCAATTTCAAGACCCTTGTCATCCGGATCTTATTAACAAACAAGAAAATTCAATACGGAACAGATTATTTTCTTTGGACCTAATTTCTTTTATTTTGTATTTGATTTGGCTCCAATGAATAATTGGAAATCAATGTAGCGATCAATTGGGGGAGGGGGGAGATTCATACATTCACTTTACTTTATGGAAAGATTCCTGAATCTGAAGTAAGGAAAAATCTGTAGAAAATGAACCATGCCTATATGTATTGTTATTGTTCTATTTCAGTGATCAGTGACACCGGTGTTTCAGTTTTGGCGAAAAAGATCTGCGATCCCTTAAATACCCACGATTACCCCCGGTAACACTTGTTTGGTGTATCTGATGAATACGATAAAATCAGACTCCTACGATTCTGATTTTATCAATCAGATGAAAGAATACCTGAAAGAATACCGACCTTCATTTTTTCTTTCATGAGCCCCTTCTATCCATCCCCAAGAAAACAAAACAATTTGATTTGTTTCTTGACCCATTTATCTGGTTTAAATTATTGATGATTCAATCGGAAAGGAAACATAGAGGTCTCTTATGATGATCAAATTCGCGTCTGATTTAATTAATCAGATATCTGCTAAACATTTTTAGATCCTCGTTGTACCGACTTGTTGATGGATTTAGAGATTCAATTCAGTCTTTACTGGAAAACTTATTTCCAGTAATGATGTCGAAGTAGGAAATTCTTGAAATTGTTTTTTATGATTCCTTATAAATTCTTTCTACTCGAAGAAGTGTGACATTGGTGAATCTATCCTATCGAGTCACTTGCGATCTTTCCCGGTCATTGGAATAGCTTATTTGGTTAATGACTCATTCTGTTCCGGTATCGGTAATCTAATTAAAGACCCTTCTTTAGTTTTAGTTGTTTGAGAAAGAATTGGATCTTTCATGATTCATCATCCCTAACAATCTGTTGAAGATGTAAAGAAGTGTTAAGCAACGCATTTCTTCGTGTTTTTTATAAATGTGTTTCATTCTTCTAATAAAATATGGGGTTAAATTATATTCTTGCTGAGACTTCTCCAGATCCATCTATGAAAATGAAAGTATGGAGGACTTCATATACTATATACCGATTGAGCCAATGACTATTCATGATTCCATATTGAATCAATTCCATACCGGTCCAAAATTAGAGGAATGTTATGGTAAAACTTCGTTTGAAACGATGTGGTAGAAAGCAACGTGCGACTTGAAGGACATTATCGGCTGTGGATTCTTGTACCCACCATTTTATATATCAAAGAAGATGCTCTCGGCTCGACATAGTTTGTTCTATTCCACTAGGACCCCAATTTTGGGGTTGTAATAAAATAATATAATTATAATATAGCACATGATGGAGCTCGAGCATAAAGAATTGGTTCATTTAGCAGAGAGAAGGATCTAGGGTTAATGCCAATCAATAAGTTGGAACAACTTCGTAAGTATATCTTCGGTATAGAAATTGAAAGGATCAAGTTCGAACAAGTAAAAAAAAAAAAGTAAAATGAATTTGTCGAAATAGTTTTACCAATTCCGATCAAAAGTGTATCACAGGGGAATCAATCGTTTCCATAGAACGAAATAACAAAAGGTATGTTGCTACCCTTTTGAAACAATTAAGGATCACCGAAGTAATGTCTAAACCCAAGGATTCAAAGCAAAGATAAAATAAAGGATACCGGAACAAGGAAACACCGTTTTCAATTGTCTCAACAACTAGATCAGAATGGGGAAGAAATAAAATCGATTCTAGGCGAGACAAACAAAAGAGGTTAGAGACGGCTCAATAAATGTTTAAGGATTTCCCTTCGAGCTCTTTGAGAATTACCCAACTTGAGTTATGAGTACGAATGAGATTTCTTTTTTTTTTTCAGGAAGGAAGAACAAAAAAAAATGACTCAAATCATAGTCTAATTGATGATTTTGTGGATCTATTTGCCACTACAATACATAAATTCGAATCATTCTTTTTCGAGCCGTACGAGGAGAAAACCTCTTATACGTTTCTAGGGGGGGTTGTTCATTTATGTCTATCCCAATGAGTCATCTATCGAATCGTTGCAATTGATGTTCGATCCCGAAGAGAGGGAAGAGATCTTCGTAAAGTGGGTTTTTACGATCCGATAAAGAACCAAACTTATTCAAATGTTTCCGCTATTCTATATTTCCTTGAAAAAGGCGCTCAACCTACAGGAACTGTTCATGATATTTCAAAGAAGGCGGAGGTATTTAAGGAATTTCGAATTAATCAAATGAAATTAATGAAATAAAAAAAAAGGGGGGGGGGTGCCCAGTATCTAGCTTTGTCTAATTGTTTCTCCACCATTCCTTATTTTTTTTTCTCTATTCTCTATTCATTGTTGCTCTCACATGACCCCGTATCATAGAACTATAAAAAAAATCTTCTCTTGATATGAGACAGATAGAAAAAAGATTGAGTGAATAGATGAAATAACTGGGAAATTATGGGATTACCATCAATCAGATGGTTTTCGTTGGGACTCCACCAACAAACAAAAGGTCAATCTTGCTTATTGTACCTCTATTGAATAAATATTGAATAAACCCGACATTTTTTTCCTACCGGAATTCCTTATTTATTTCCCCACTCATACTTCATCCCTTATCTATGTTGTAGTGTCACTCCAACACAAGTCCTTGTTTTATTTATTGAATTGGTTTTCTCAACATTCAATTCATATTGACAATGGTGTATCGAACAAATATAATTCGATCGTGGATAAATAGATCTATTTATCCACATTTCATAAGTTTGTTTCTTTATTTCACTCAAACGATGGGTTCGTCAATTTCGTTGTGACACAAGAAGTATCTTAGTTAATATAATGAAAAAAAAAATAGAGTATGGGTAGTCTATAAATTTTTACATCTATTTAGATTTTCTCTATAATTTATCCCAGAATCTGTTGTATTTTCATCTGATCTCTGTTCATTTTTATGTTCACAATTGATCATCAAATCTTTCTTTTTGATCTGTTGCTAGTTCAATGTTTTGACGAGGTCGGGCAATCAAATCTCTTTATTTATTTTTTATTCCGATCGTATCTACACACCCTATTTATATGGGTTGCTAACTCAACGGTAGAGTACTCGGCTTTTAAGTGCGGCTATGGTCTTTTACACATTTTGATGAAGCAACGGATTCGTCCATACCATTGGTAGAGTTTGTAAGACCACGACTGATCCTGAAAGGGAATGAAAGGAAAAAACAGCATGTCGTATCAATGGAGAACTCTTAGAATACTTCATCCTTAACGGATCGATACAAAATCTTGTTTTGATTCTTTTCTTGGAAAGGGGTCAAATCAATTCAAGTTGGGTCGAGTGAATAAATGGATAGAGCCCTATAGCTCCAATTATAGGGAAACCAAAAGCAACGAGCTTCTGTTTGTTCTTAAATTCGAATGATTACCCGATCTAATTAGACGTTAAAAATATATTAGTGCCTGATATGGGAAAGGGTTCTCTTGTGAGTGGATCATCAATTCCTTTTTTTTCATGAATCCTAACTATTCTCTATTATGTTCTCTATTATGTAGTGGAGACGAATGTGTAGAAGAAACGGTATACTGATCAAAATTCATTATTCCAAAGTCAAAAGAGTGATCGGGTTGTAAAAATAAAGGATTTCTAACCATCTCTTGTAACTATAACGAACATAAATAAATTGGATGGAAATAGGATCCGTTGATTGTCCTTTCTGGCTCCGGGGTATCCATTCTTTTCTTACTATATACCTTGTTCTGACCGTATCGTACTATGTATTATTTGATAACTCAAGAAATCCCCCATTTGGTTCAAGTGTAATTTCAAATGGAAATGGAGGAACTACAAGGATATTTAGAAATGGATGGATTTCGGCAACAATACTTCCTATATCCGTTTCTATTTCAGGAATATATCTACGCGCTTGCTCATGGTCATGCTTTAAATGGATCGATTCTTTATGAACCGGTGGAAAATTTAGATCATGACAATAAATCCAGTTCACTAATTGTGAAACGTTTAATTACTCGAATGCATCAACAGAATCGTTTGATTATTTCGGTTAATGATTCTAATCAAAATCGATTCGTTGGGCACAACAATCATTTTGATTCTCAAATGATATCGGAGGGTTTTGCAGTCGTTGTGGAAATTCCATTCTCGCTGCGATTGGTATCTTCCCTAAAAGAAAAAGAAATAGCAAAATCTCATAATTTACGATCTATTCATTCAATATTTCCCTTTTTCGAGGACAAGTTATCACATTTAAATCATGTGTCAGATATACTAATACCCCACCCCATCCATCTGGAAATCTTGGTTCAAACCCTTCACTCTTGGATACAAGATACTCCTTCGTTGCATTTATTGCGACTCTCTCTCTACGAGTATTGGAATTCAAATAGTCTCATTACTTCAAAAAATTCCATTTCCCTTTTTTCAAAAGAGAATCAAAGATTCTTCTTGTTCCTCTCTAATTCTCATGTATATGAATGTGAATTCATATTCATTTTTCTCCGTAAACAACCCTTTCATTTACGATCAAAATCTTTTGGATCCTTTCTTGAGCGAACACATTTCTATGCAAAAATAGAATATCTTGTAGTAGTGCTTTGTAACGATTTTCAGAAAACCCTATGGTTGTTCAAAGACCCTTTTATGCATTATGTCAGATATCAAGGAAAATCGATTCTGGCTTCAAGGGGGGCTCATCTTCTGATAAAGAAATGGAAATCTCACCTTGTCAACTTTTGGCAATGTCATTTTGACTTGTGGTCTCAACCGGCCAGGATCCATATAAAGCAATTATATAATCATCCCTTCTATTTTCTGGGCTATCTTTCAAGTGTACGACTAAACTCTTCGGTGATAAGGAGTCAAATGCTAGAGAATTCGTTTCGAATAGATACTGCTATTAAGAAATTCGAGACCGTAGTCCCAATTATTCCTCTG